CAAAAATCAGACAATGACAGAGCGGCCTGTGATAGATTGATCGACGCCCAAAGAACGCTCGACCGAAGGAATGAGGCACAAGGTGAATTGGTTGCCCCAACTTTCGTTTTTCGTTGGAAAAGGCATTTTCGGGGAGTAGCCACCTTCCTTCAACACTTCCAATTCGACTCTTTATTCTTGAATTTGAATCATTTCCTCTTTCTCGCCATTCTTCTGTTTAAGAACTGCGCCCCTATTTGACTAAGGCTGGAAGAGGTGCTTGCTTTATGAAACTTCCATCTTCGATCGGAATACGGATGAGATCAGAAAGGCCATCATTGGGGCAAACGATGCAATAGCTTCGGTTAGAGCAAAGCCCAAAATGGCATAACCAAATGATTGTTTAGCCAATGATGGATTTCGCGCCACGGAATGAATCGAGGAACTAAAGACGTTTCCAATACCGATAGCAGCTCCCGCTAAAGCAATTGTAGCAGCTCCGGCACCGATTGATTTTGCACCTTCTAACATCTCGAGTGTTGCATTATCGTCACGCTTTTTCATTCCCTCTTTTTTGTTAACCGTCGATTCTTTCCCTCTTTCCTTTTCTCTTGGGCATCTCACTTGGAATGCTTTGCATTCTCTCTCTGCGTCTATCTTCCAATTCCGCCTATCCGCACCCGCCAACCTGCCATTTTGGATGAGGCGGCACTCCTCTATTTACGATATTTGATTCGTGTCATTTAGGTACACGGAACACCAACCCAATCTCGACGAAAAGTACAAGCAACTACGAAAACTAGAACAACCAACCTCCGTGAACGGCCGCTTTCTCGACGTTATAGAACTATCTAAAGAAATATAACAAGTGTGCGATGGACCCAGCATCAGTAGCACCACTACTAGCAGCATCAGCAGCACCAATAACAAACAGCAATAGACCCATACTAACAACCACCATAGAGAGATAGATAGGGCGCACTCCCAACCTGAACTAGGAGCTACTAATCTCAATCACCAACACCGAGAGCGAACTCTACGTGGAAAAAAACCTTAAGTATTCCTTGTGCAAGACCGCTTTCATTGGGGAAATCCTTCTCGTCAATCTCTACCCTTGGTAAATTGCCTTCTCCCTTTTTTTTTCGTAGCCTCGCGTAATATCTGCTCTTGCGTGCTCGTAGGCTCCCTTTGGAAGACTTTGAGCATATAAGGCGCGAACCGCTCCATTGTAGGAGGTTTTTTGTCGGGTTCCGGAAACCACATTATGATTGGCCAGGCCGCGACATCCATGGCCTCCCTGGATTCGCATCTCCATACGTGAATATGCCCGTGTTCCTTCCCAGGTTTCCTTTCTTCTTGATCAAGGAATTTCAGAAGGCTAGTAGGGCTCCTCCCATCTTATGCCCCTAAGGTCCTGGCGCAAAAAGGCAACCCGCCCCGATTCCGCTTTTGTAGGGGAACTAATGCAAAGTGGAATAGTAGGAGAGGCTTCCCTTCCAAGGAGGCCTCCGCTACATCAATGGTATTGAAAAAGTTCCCCCCCTCTGAGACCTTCAAGAGGTTCTTTTTCCTTAGCAGGACAGCCCTCTCCCCAGCCTCTGAAAGAAAGAGTCAATTTCCACAAAGGCCCAGCCTATACTGCCACTTTATGTAAGCCCGGGCATCCAGAGAGAAGAGCCTTCCCCTACATGAGTGAGCAAGAATAATGATGAAGTCGGTGCTGCCCCATGCCAGCATTTGACCGACCCGCCTATTCATGCATCCGTAGAGAGTACAAAGTCACCTCTGTTCTTCTAGCTTGAGAGGTCCTTTGTGTAGTAAAGAAAAAGTACGCGAGGTACCCAATAGTGTGATTCTTCCGAATCGAGGAAGCGCCTAGGAATCTTGTCGACCAAAACAGGGGTCTTTTTTGGACCTTTTCATGAAGCCCGAGTCGCCCTTAGTAGTAATCCAAGCCAGCAGGATGAAAGAAAACGAGAACTCGGGGTTGGAGTCAGATTCTGAAGTAGATAAGTTGTTCCGCATCCGTCCTACTATTTGTAACATGTACCCTCTCCGTATTTGGAATCTTACGTCAGGAAAAGGGAATTTGAATCAAACTTCAGGTAGGGTTTATTATTGTAAGACGGCCGGTAATGAGCAGTTTCCAGAACAAAAGGAAAACTAAACCGACCCATCTAAGGTACAACCTTTTGATCACGTTGAATCGAGCTCAAAAGAGCCTGCTGTCACTCGAGAAGTGGTGCAAGAAAGATTGAGAATGCTATTCGATTGTCAAGCCCTTCTTGCGGCCAGGAAAGGAGTGGCGGAAGGTTACAATTGGTATGTTTGGCTTTTGAACAAAAATGCATCAACATACACTGCGAAAGATCGGATTAAGCAAGCCTTCAGCGAATGGCAAGAAAGCGAAATCCAGTTTTCATTCCTATTCATTTCATTGACCTAGCTTCTCCTGTATTCCACGATATTCCATATCTCCTGAACTTCTCTTATTCGATTCAACTACGTCGAACCTTAGCACAAGCGCTAAGCGATAATAATACCTTGCTTCAATTGGATTTGATTCTTTCGATAGGGGACCATCCCATACCATAGGAAGTACTATACCACGGGAAGTTGCTTCTTGGAATGCCTCTTTGTCACAAAAAGAGAGGCCTACGAGAGGAGAGTTATTCAATAAAAGAGAAGCCTATATCTACCGACCCTACTTCACTTCCTTATAGTGCCTTGCCTTGAAATATGTTTGCTTTGAATAATGCTTCATTCCAGGGCGTAAAAGAAAGGGCCTCAAGTCAAGGATCAACGCAACGAAGCGGACCCAAGGAAGAGTGGTTGAAGGGTGTCAATGAGGTAAGAGTAAGTATCATAGGTTCTGGCTAGTCCTACCAAAGGGTTAGGTACCCAATGAACTTCCCTAGTTCAAGGTAATAAGAGAGAAGCAGGTGCTTTCATGAATGAATGTGTTAAACCAATCAATCTTTTCTTCGGTAAGAGGTATTCTCTATTACAGACTTTAGCCCTACCCTACTGCTTGCTCATTCGCAACCACTCCTTTCCGTCTTTGCTTTCTAGTGCGTTGCTTTAGACAATTGTAGCTAGAATTGATCTATATCACTTCAGAATAGGATTGTGAGCTCTTCGACGTTGTGCCCCGGGTCCATCCCCGTTCTGATCTAATCCTGGTCTCTTTCAATCTCTCTATCGTTGATTCCTCCACAATTCTCATTGCTCCTTACCTATCCTCATAGCTGTCCGTTCTTGACCCTCCTTCGCTCACTCTACTCTTTCTTCTGTCTGTTCCACATCCCCGTACTTTCGCTTTGAATCCATATCTTGCTAACTGGCTACTTTTCTTGTTCCGTTACATAAGGGCCTTATCTTGCTGCTGGACCTGAGCCGTATGCCTATCCATAAGTTCTGCAGGGCATTCATCTATAGGAAGAAAGACCAAGGACTCTGCTGTCGTTAACTCGTCGGATGCGGGGTTAAAAAAGGGTTACTTAGCGAGTTAGCTCCTTGCTTGGGAAAGGTTTTCTCATTCTTTCTTGCGGTAGCTCCTAGGTTTGTGCCGGTCTACTTCAGCTACTCTAGGTACCCGCAGGTTCAAAAAGAAACTCATCTTTTCTGTACACATCAATACTCATAGAAGTTCGATTTACTTGATGGTGGTATAAGTGTAATTGTATCTGCCTGTGTCTTTAGCTCTGGCAGACTTCAGAAAGGAGATAGGCTCTCTCCAGCAAGAATGATGGAAGGCTTCAGCAAATGATTCAGGTTCATGAGAAGATTGAACTGACATGAGGTAAGCTCGATGTTTTGGGGTTCATAAGATAAGAGAAAAATCCTTCCACGGGATAAGAAACTTGAGAGGATCGACGAACCTGAGAGAGGGATCCAGAATCTGAGGAAGCGACTGGGCTAGACTGCGGATCTTCTGGAGTAGTCTGACCCTGGGAAACAGACTGTAATTGCCGCCGAGAATAAAACATGCTGTGCCGGGTGACTGGAATCCTCTGAGGTCAGCTGAACAGGCTGACAATCGGCAGAAGATGCTGAGCAAAGCTGCTGGCCTGAAGAGTGAGGCTGATCCGTAACATCAACTGCAGAAGAATGAGGTTCGACTTGATGAACAGGAGAAGGCCGCAATACATCTCCATCACCATTCTCCCCCGGGACAGCGCATAATGATGAATTGAATGATACGATCCCTTCCTTCTTTGTCTACTCTTCTATTCCGTCTTTAGCCCTTTGCTTCTTAAGGTCAGGACAGAGTCAGTGAAGTTGGAGCAGCCCCCTGAAGGCACGGACTCTAAGAAAACCTTGAGGAAGCCCCCATGGAGGAGGAACGACACTCGCTCGAAGGCTTTATGGCTCATTGCTCGAAGGAACAGAGACTTCCCCAGGAGTTAAGGGCAATCTATCATGAGCGGTATTAAAACGCAGATTGGCACTACGAAAGTTGGTCATACAATCGAGGTAACAGATGTAGCAGGTGCCATAGATGTAGATAAGGAGGTTCAAGAGGAAGGGGACGAGATCGAGAACGACGGATCGAGACACCTATCTGAAAGCGGGGAATGGTTTCTTCCGGCCTCGTGCCATCTCATAGACAGGAACCAAGGGGCCAGAGATAGCTATCCAGCAATAGACAGTCTCTTTCCGAGATTAGCTGACTTCTAGTGATAGGGGAGGCTACATCCTTTTAGCATTCTAATAAGAAAGTTCGATCCATTAGGTTCTTCGATATTCTTCATAAAGAAAGTAGTACCAATTACTACAAGACAATCAGACAATTCCCCGAATCGTAAGCAGACAAAGATCGGATTTCCATCCCTGACCAGTTCTCCATCCTAAAGCGAAATCCCACTAACTAGCTTCATTTGAGTGAGAAGAAGGCTTCTGGATGAAGATAGAAATGCTCTAAGGTCACTGAATTGACTTACCACACTATATTACACAATGACTTGATGGCCCGGAGTGGGAAAGCTTGCTGCTGTCGAGCTTTCGTCTCAATTACGCTTGTTGGTGTAATACTCATTCGTAAAAGAACCGGAATGAAAGGAGAAATTCTGGTTAGCCGACTATGCTCTTGAACAGAAAGCTATCCACTGAGTGGGGATGAACCTTCGTAGATCAACGGCACAGTACGCAGGACCCTCGTATGAAACCCCACCGATCTTCACTTGGGCCGGCTCCGAGGCTCTACCCTGGCTTTTCATTGGTTGGGATAAACTCCTCGTAAGGGAAACCGCTGGCTGGAAGATGATAGAGGGCCAACATGTCCGGGAGAGAGAAGCCTAACTCACCATGGGAAGTGCGGCACGTGTTAGTCTCCCAACACAAGGTTTCCAAGAAGACCTTTGTCACGTTAGAGACCATTAGACGTACACACTAGTGGCTTGGACGGCATCAAGCAAATTAGCCTTCTCCAGCTCAGCTCCGTACTTGGCCATGACACTGTTACAGAAAACAGTCCAAACCGGGGACTTAGGGATCCAACCCCTCGACCGGAGCTTCTTCACAAATTGAATAGAAGGGTCGACACCTAATGTCATAGCCAGACAGGAAGGGTCACGAGGAGCGGGAAACCATTTCGATGCAGCACGGGGAATCGACTCGAGTCGATTCTCTTTATTTATTTCACATCTTTCAATGTTGTGTTACATTGGATCTCGTGTACCGAGAAAGATCGTCACGCTCATGAAATGAGGCAACGAAGGTCGATCATCGATCGACTATGCAAATACATGGTGCACAGTTGAGCAGAGAAGAAGCTGTCGGGTGCAGGAACTAAGAGAAGGCCCTACCCGGTACGCTACACTCACACGAGAGTGAATCCAAAATCTTGCTTGCACAATATTCGTGAGTAGCGCGCCTTCACGCAATCCAACGAGACCAAGGCTTGGCTAACCCTTGCTACGGTGGATGGTTTTCAGGGCCCTAGTGATGGACTGAGACGATGGATCTACTCCACGTCAGGGAAAGCAAGCGAGTCTTTTACACAATATGCGTTGGTCAGTGATTGGTATCTCAGAGCCTATATTCTTTAAGATAGATAGGAGGAAGAGGAAACGCTCTTCGTTCGGTTAGTTTGATTGGTATTGATTGGAACTGATTTAGAGATTCTTTGGAACAGATTAGAGATCGTAGTGGTGTAGTCGACACCTTACTCGCTTATGGCTATTTGGATTAAGGAACTAGGGTAATGCTCTGGGAAAACGATAGAAAAAAGCGAACGAATGGATCTAGTTCATCCGATCTTTGTAACATCTCGAACAACACATAAAAGAACTTATTTTTCAGAAAAAGAATCTCTCAAACCAGAACATAATTCGATTACGACACGAGCTTAGCTTCCAAGAGCTGCTGGCTCTTAAAGGAGCTTACCCCGGATACGAACAAAAGGACGACTGGTTCGACTAGAACAGGAGTGGGTCGCCCAAAAGAGTATAAAAACTCAGTTCAAAGTTTGTTTCAGTGGGTGATTTATTCAGCCATGTATGGCTTGAGGAACGAGCTCAGACGACCTACTTCTGTTCTTAATGTGTAAACTCTATATTTACCACAAACCGCTCACAATCTAAAACTGGATTTCCAAACTTTAATGGAAAAAGAAACCCCTTTTTCTACGGCTGTGAAAGGGGTAAGCATGACCGGGAAATAGCGTAAGTTATTTTTGAGATCCGGCACACGCAGATTCAAAAGGAATCTATTCCTATGACCTATAAGATGAGGGTATACTTGATGAGATGAGCTATGATATGGGGATATATTCCTACCCTTATTCAAGTGAAAGCGAAGTGAAACTGTTTGCTTACTCGTCAAGTGCAAGAAAGGATCTTTGCCGACTACGCTCCTCGTAGGCCTACCCCACCCTACGAAATAAGTGAGGGCTTCGTTTGGTTGCTCATTCGCTTGCCTCGGGGCACAGGCGGCCGACTTTCTTTCCAGGTCTATTTGCACTTTTCAAACCCGGGTAGACTAAAGGGGGAGACGTGGAGAGGAGGGAAAGCCAAGAAGTGAGGGTATTGACATTATGGAAGGAGGGAGCCGCACACAACCATCGATCTTGATGGCTTAGTTTAGTAGTCTTCGCAGGACTGACGCTGGGAAGAGACTCCAGATAGGCGGGCCTCCGATTACAAGGAGGATCGAATTCCTTACTTTTAGGGGTGCGGGCCTACGACGAATCAAAGAGGGATGTTTTGGGCGTTGTCAAAATCAGGGTTCAGGTCGGCCCCGCTTGTGAGTTAGTGGAATTCGTGGTCTTGGATATCAAGTGCTCCTTCAATCTGATTCGTAAAGCCCTTGGAAGAGGCCTAACTTGAGGAAGGAATGACTGACTTCGAAGCTTACCATACCATTTGCCAAAGGAAAGATAGTATGCAAGATGGTATGAGACTCTATTAACATACAGACCTTTTTCCAAAGAAAGATAGTATGCTATAATGGTCTGCATCTGCTAACTAGCTACTAGAAAGGGCAGCCCTTATCTCATTCCTAACTTAGTCTTGAATGGCGGGCCGGGGAAGAACTTATTTATTTAGTTAGTTCACGAGTTAGCAAGATCAATAGGGAAAGAGCGGATAAAAAAGCGGAGATATCGGTTGCGGTTGCCGCTGCATAGCTTCCTGTCGGAGAGGAATCCAAACAACAAAATGCATGATCGGACTATGGGGCTTATGTCCTCGCTTTACTAGCTACCTTATAGCTACTAGTAGCACGGGGAAGAAACCTGACTTCAAGAGCTACAAGCGGGATTACGCTTAGAGTTCGTGTCCGTCTTACTAGCTTCTATTACTTGAAGTCTCTGCTCAGGCATTTATATACACAATAGAATATGCCAACAAGACATAAGAGCTCCCAGAGGCAATGCATATCTCTTTTATCGGTAGCAGCTCTTGATCTCTCCTAGGGGGAGGAAGCAGGGATTATTTCAAAAAGAGCAGATCAGCGCGAAGCCCGAGCAAAGCGAAAAGAGAAGCTCGATCTCCAGAGAATGGAAAACTGGCAGCAAGAACTACAGAAGAGATATGAAAACGGTGATCTAGAACTCGGAATGACTGGAGAACTTGAAGAAGAATCAAATTATACAGATATATTACCGATAGCCGAGCCAAGCTGGTTTCTGCCCTCAGATGCGGTCCCAATGGTACAAACACCTTGGGAGGAGTGCTTTGATGACTGTTACTTCCCTTCGCCTACACCCTTAGCCAAGAAGGTCTCTGGCTCACAACAAGAGCTACAGGAGCAAATACTAAAGTAATCGGGAACAAAGACGCTGCACTCCTTCGCCGCTTTACGGCTCACTTCGCTTGCTAGCACAAAGAGAGATACACTCCCTTGCAATCTTAGCAGCAATCCAAGGAGAGCGAACCCCTTCAAACCAGTTACGGAATGATCCTTTTATGAACTCCCTTTTGCTGATGCTCTTAAACCAGGGATTCAAAAGCAGAGTCGGGAGCAGATAGAGGATCAGAGAAAGACCTCCTACGCTCTTATTCTGTAATGCAGCAGCTACTTTGCTCGACTTAGACTGATTAGCTCACTCGAGTTCTAAAGGCAAAAATGATTCTTTCATAGTTATCTTCCTTCCCAATCAAGGAACAACTACGGAACCAGGATACAGGCTTTGTGAGACTTCCAACGTGAGGGAAGTTAAGACTACGAGAGCACACCTCTCTCACTACGTACTCCGTCTGCAGGAGAGGTGCACTCCCTTCCCCGGAACGAAGAAGATATTCATACTTGGAGGGTCAGCTTTGATTGGGGTTCCCCCTAACCGACAGAATCTATTATACTTCTCGCAAGGCTTCAATGAATCGGACTTGTAAGACAACCCCGAAAGATTCTATTTAGTCTTCTCGCTAGCAGGATGATGCTTCAAATAATCTCCTTTGTTGGTACGTTAAAAGACCACAGAATCACACATGAACCAGTATTAACTCCAGGTTTTAGTACAAAGAAATGGTCATAGAAACGATTACACTCCTAGAATGTACTGGTTCTTACTACTTTCTTGGTTGACTTGATTCGTTTAGCTCCTTCTTTTGGTTAACTCCTTCGTTCGTAACTCATTCCTTAGTTAGGAGTTAGAGCCTTCATTCCTTACTCCAGTACTTACTCAGGTCAGGAATGGACGGATGGAAAGACCGCTTTTGTTGAGCTACCCTTGCTTGCTTGGTTTGAACTACTAGCTTGGTTACCTAGTGACTTTCTTTACTGCTCTTACAACACAGTCTTGTTCCAATAAAGGAGATTGGCTTGGGTTGGGATTTGAATTGGTAAGTCTTTCTTTCTCTCCTCAGCTTTGCGACTAGATACCCGATCTTATTGGTTAGAATCCCCGTCCTATCGTGCTAGAACACTTAGGAACTTCCAGTGTTGAGCTACCTTATAGAGCTCTCAGGCAAGGAAAGGTAGTTTGCTCCTAAAAGCAGTAAGAAAAACTATCCTGCGAGGAGGTACTTCGATTCAAGAGCGAGGTTACCTCACCACTACTCCCCTCCTGGCAAGATGCCTTCGGGTGGGCGGTTGGAACGATCAGGCTTAAGGGCGGACCTCAAAATCAGCCATTTCGCAGCTATACGAGATAGACTTTTTTCATTTGGATTGACCTCTATCGAGTGAAAATCTCTTTATGCCAATTCACAGCTATATGAAATGCACTTTTTTCACAAGTGAGAAGATTTCCTTTCCTTTCTGAAAGTGCACTAAGGAAGGAGGCTAAGGGGTAGACGACATTGAGAACATTAAAACGGGAAAGCAAGGGCTGGCTGGGCCGACACACGAAAGCAAGAAAGCGAGACCCGTCACCGTGACTCTTCTTTCCTGTCTTGTCTTCTTTTTGCTGGACATCATCTCATCTAGTTGAGCGAAGGGATCCAGTTGCTTATGCCTTTAGTTAACACTACCTTATGTGGACCATTCCATACTAGTGGCGCGAGGGGAGAGTGACAAGAGACCAGTTCCTGTTGTTCCTGTTATTCTTATTCCGATTGTCGGTTCCGGCGGATATAAT